CAAAGGTTTAGTCCTGACCTTATTATTAGCTACTGCTCAACTTACACATGCGAGCATCAACGCCCCAGTGAGAACACCCTAAATAGCCCAACTAGTGGACACGGAGGCGGCATCAGGCACATTAACACTATAGCCCACGACGCCTAGCCTATGGCCACACCCCCACGGGATACAGCAGTGATTAACATTAAACCATGAGCGAAAGCTTGATTTAGTTAGAGCATAAAGGGGCGGCCAATCTCCGTGCCAGCAGCCGCGGTTACACAGCTACAGCCCCAAGTTAATAAAAGCGGCGTAAATTGTGGCTAAGATTAAATCTACTAAGTTAAGGCGAAAAGCTTGTCAAGCCGTGAAAAGCTAAAAACCTGCCAAGAACACCAATATCAACATAGCCTTAACCAACAAGACACACCCGAACCCACGAAAGCTGGGGTACAAACTAGGATTAGATACCCTACTATGCCCAGCCCTCAACAAAGGTGTACTAACTACACACTACACTCGCCAGGGGATTACGAGCAATTTGCTTAAAACCCAAAGGACTTGACGGTATTTCGAACCCACCTAGAGGAGCCTGTCCTATAATCGACAATACACGATCCACCCAACCACCTTTTGCCCTAAGCAGCCTGTATACCGCCGTCGCAAGCTTAGCCCATGAGGGACAAGAACCTAGCACAATAACTCACTTCTGAGCTAGTACGTCAGGTCAAGGTGCAGCCAATAAGTTGGTAGAGATGGGCTACATTTTCTACATCATAGAAATTGGTCACGGAGAGGCCTGTGAAACCAGGACTGTCAAAGACGGATTTAGCAGTAAATTAAGAGAAGAGTGCCTAATTGAAGATGGCCCCGGAATATGTACACACCGCCCGTCACCCTCCTCGAATTTAACCCAACTTTTGCTACATAACGCACATAGAATTCAATGAGATGAGGAAAGTCGTAACAAGGTAAGCGTACCGGAAGGTGTGCTTGGAACATCAAAATGTAGCTTAAACCAAAGCATTCTGCTTACACCTGAAACATGTTTACTTAAATAAACCATTTTGATCAACCCGCTCTAGCCCTAAAAATCAACCCCAATAAAATTAACTACACTAAACCAAAACATTTTTATGCCTAAGTATCGGTGAGAGAAAGGACAATAGGCGCGATAGAGATAGTACCGCAAGGGAAAGATGAAATAAAAGTTTAATACAAAAGTACAACACAGCAAAGATTAACCCTTCTACCTTTTGCATTATGGTTTAGCCAAACATAATCGTGGCAAGGAGCACTAAAGTCACTTACACCCGAATCTGGGCGAGCTACTAGCCAGCAGAAGTAATACAGCACCAACCCATCTCTGTAGCAAAAGAGCGGGAAGACTGCCTAGTAGAAGTGAAAAGCCTAACGAGCCCAGTGATAGCTGGTTGCTTGGGAATAGAATATAAGTTCTACTGAAAACCTTCTGTTTCACCAAGACAAAGGACAAAGAAAGTTTTCAAGCTATTTAATGGGGGTACAGCCCCATTAACACAGGACTCAACCTCTACCTAAGGGTAAAACTAACCCGCACTTTAAATGTAGGCTTTAAAGCAGCCAGCACAACGAAAGCGTCAAAGCTCGCACCAAAAAAATACCTACAACAAAATTAAACCCTACAGCACAACCAAGCCTTTCTAAAACATTAGAAGAGACTATGCTAAAATTAGTAATAAGAAACTTGATCTTCTCCTCAGCGCCAGCCTACACTACTCATGACATACTATTGGTAATTAACACCATGCCCATCTACCACAAACATAAGGGCCACACACTGTTAACCCAACACAGGAGCGCAACAGGAAAGGCTAAACCCTGCAAAAGGAACTCGGCAAACAAAGATTCCGACTGTTTACCAAAAACACAGCCCCCAGCCAGCCAAGTATTGGGGGTGATGCCTGCCCAATGACTTTAAGTTAAATGGCCGCGGTATCTACAACCGTGCGAAGGTAGCGTAATCATTTGTTCTTTAAATAAGGACCAGTATGAAAGGCTAAACGAGAATCTATCTGTCTCTTGCAGAAGGCCAGTGAAATTGATCCCCCTGTGCAAAAGCAGGGATGTCAACATTAGACGAGAAGACCCTGTGAAACTTTAAACCACTAAATCACAAAAAGTTGTAAAATATCACCCCAAGCGGGCTGACTACAATTAGCACATTGATTTAGCGTTTTCGGTTGGGGCGACCCCAAAATAAAAAAAACTTTCCAGGAAAACAGTAACATGACAACTACTGACCAAGACCCACACCACAAAGTGCTTAAATGTAATCAGACCCGGCACACGCCGATTCATGAACTAAGCTACTCCAGGGATAACAGCGCAATCCCCTTCAAGAGCCCCTATCGACAAGGGGGTTTACGACCTCGATGTTGGATCAGGACATCCTAATGGTGTAACCGCTATTAACGGTTCGTTTGTTCAACGATTAAAGTCCTACGTGATCTGAGTTCAGACCGGAGCAATCCAGGTCGGTTTCTATCTATGAATGCGAACCTTTCTAGTACGAAAGGACCGAAAGAGCAAGGCCCATGCCATTAAAGTAAGCCTTACCTAAAGCTTAATGAAAACAACTAAATTAACAACCAGGACAATCACACCCCGCCTCAATACAAGAGCAAGCTGGGTTGGCAGAGCCTGGCTTAATGCAAAAGACCTAAGCCCTTTACCCAGAGATTCAAATTCTCTACCCAGCAATAAGTTTTTTAACAATCACGCCCATTCTTATCTACATCATCTCAGTCCTAATCGCAGTTGCATTCCTAACGGGACTAGAACGAAAAATCATTGGCTATATACAACTACGCAAAGGCCCTAACATTGTCGGCCCCCTTGGGCTACTGCAGCCATTCGCCGACGGCCTCAAGCTTATTATCAAAGAGCTAACACTGCCCCTACTCGCCACCCCTGCTTTATTTATTTTATCGCCCGCAGTCGCCCTCGTTTTATCCCTAATTATATGAACCCCCCTGCCCGTACCATTTTCTATCGCCAATCTAAACCTTGGCATGCTATTTTTATTAGCCATATCCAGCTTAGCAGTCTATTCACTACTATGATCAGGATGAGCATCAAACTCTAAATACGCCCTAATAGGCGCCTTACGGGCAGTAGCCCAAACCATCTCCTACGAAGTCACATTGGCCATCATTGTCTTATCTGTTGTTTTACTTAGTGGTGGATTTTCACTACACGCGCTAGCTGTGACCCAAGAACCCACCTACTTGGCACTAACCACATGGCCACTGCTGATAATATGATATACCTCAACATTAGCAGAAACAAACCGCGCCCCGTTTGACCTCACAGAAGGTGAGTCAGAACTAGTATCTGGCTTCAACGTTGAGTACAGTGCAGGGCTATTCACACTATTTTTCCTAGCTGAATACGCTAACATCCTGCTAATAAACATTTTAACCACGATCCTATTCCTAAACACAACAATAAACCTGCCAACACAAACATTATTCACCACCACCCTAATAAGTAAATCGATTCTACTGACCATCGGGTTCCTATGAATCCGAGCATCATACCCACGATTCCGGTATGACCAATTAATACACCTGCTGTGAAAAAACTTCTTGCCAGCCACCCTGGCAATCTGCCTGTGACACTCATCGTTCCCGGTGTCAACATTCGGTCTTCCAGTAGCAAGGATTCGTGCCTGAACGCCAAAGGGCTACTTTGATGAGGTAGAAAGTGGAGGTTAAAATCCTCCCGAATCCTAGAGGAGCAGGGGTTGAACCTGCACAAAAGAATCCAAAATTCTTCCTACTTCCATTGTAGTATCCCCTAACAGAAGAGTAAGCTAACTGAAGCTATTGGGTCCATACCCCAACAATGAGGGGCAATCCTTCCTCTCCTAACTCATGCCCATCTTCCAACCCGTCATCTTAACTACACTAACTATTACAACACTCATTTTCCTATCCTCCACCCACCTAGTGCTCATATGGGTAGCACTAGAACTTAGCACACTAGTAGTTCTGCCATTAATTGCCAATAAATCGCACCCACGATCCATTGAAGCCTCCACAAAATACTTCCTCACACAGGCCACCGCTTCTGCCCTAATCATCTTCTCATGAACCTTAAACTATATCACAACCGGGGGCGGCCAAATTACAGAGATAACAAACCAGACACTTACAACCATTACTGCCCTAGCCCTGTTTATTAAAATTGGACTAGTGCCATTCCATTTCTGAGTGCCCGAAACCATCCAAGGAATAACCCCAACCGCCTCCATCTTCCTACTTACCTGACAAAAACTAGGCCCACTGATTATATTATACCTAATGAGCCCGCTAATTAATCTCGGGGTCCTCTCTGCAGTATCTATCCTATCCGCCACAATTGCTGGCTGACTTGGACTTAACCAAACCCAAATCCGAAAACTAGTAGCATTCTCTTCGATTGCCCAAATAGCCTGAACCCTAGTGATTATTAAATACGCACCACCACTTACAATCCTAGCCTTCTATCTGTATTCAATCACAATTTCCACCACACTTCTCACACTAGAAAAACTATCAACAACATCCATTAACAACCTCCTACTTTCATTCCAAAAAGCCCCAATTACTTCCTTACTACTGATGATCTCTTTATTATCCCTATCAGGACTACCCCCGCTAGCCGGCTTCCTACCAAAATGACTAACAATTGACCAGCTCGTGGCAGAGGGAGCAATTTGAGTCGCATTCACAATACTCATGGCCTCTCTTCTAAGCCTTTTCTTTTACCTCCGACTGTGATACAACTCCGCATCCACCCTCCCCCCAAACACTGCCAATACCCAACGACTATGACGCAAACCAGTTCAACAAACCAACCTCACGATCAACTCCATAGCTATGGCCGCCCTCACCCTAATCCTAGCGGCCACCATAATAAAAGCCATTACAAAACAAGAGGCCTATTAAAAGAAATTAGGTTCAATCTTCAAGCCAAGGGCCTTCAAAGCCCTAGATAGGAGTTAGCAATCTCCTATTTCTTGAGTAAGGTTTATAGGGTTTTATCCTATATCTTCTGAATGCAAATCATAAACTTTCATTAAGCTAAAACCTCACTAGGCAAATGGGCCTCGATCCCATAAATTATTAGTTAACAGCTAATTACTATAACCGGCTAGTTTTTACCTAAATCTTAAGCCCAGGTACAATTTAAAATACATCTACGAGTTTGCAGTTCGTCGTGAATTTCACTACAGGGCCTGGTAAAAAGAGGATTTGAACCTCTGTAAATAGGTTTACAGCCCACTGCCATCACACTCGGCCATTCTACCAGTGAATATTAATCGTTGACTTTTTTCCACTAACCACAAAGATATCGGCACCTTGTATTTTATTTTCGGCGCCTGAGCCGGAATAGTAGGCACAGCCATAAGCCTATTAATCCGAACAGAGCTCAGCCAGCCAGGTCCATTCATAGGAGATGACCAAATTTACAACGTTATTGTTACAGCACATGCCTTTATCATAATTTTCTTTATAGTTATACCAATTATGATTGGAGGATTTGGAAACTGACTACTCCCATTAATAATTGGGGCACCCGACATAGCATTCCCTCGCATAAACAACATAAGCTTCTGATTGCTGCCCCCATCATTTACCCTACTTCTCTTTTCAGCCTTTATTGAAACTGGGGCTGGCACCGGATGAACAGTCTACCCACCACTAGCTGGAAACCTAGCCCACGCCGGACCATCAGTAGATCTCACTATCTTCTCCCTTCACCTTGCTGGAGTGTCATCCATCCTTGGAGCAATTAACTTTATTACCACGGCTATCAACATAAAACCCCCAGCAATGTCACAACAACAAACACCCCTTTTTGTATGATCTGTTCTAGTTACAGCTGTCCTCCTATTGCTCTCACTGCCAGTCCTAGCTGCGGGAATCACTATACTACTTACTGACCGAAACTTGAACACCACTTTTTTTGACCCAGCAGGAGGAGGTGACCCAATCCTATACCAACACCTTTTCTGATTTTTCGGCCACCCTGAAGTATATATCCTTATCCTGCCAGGGTTTGGAATAATCTCCCACGTAATTACATTCTACTCAAGCAAAAAAGAGCCATTTGGTTATATGGGGATAGTCTGAGCCATAATGTCAATTGGCTTCCTCGGATTCATCGTCTGAGCCCACCACATGTTTACAGTAGGGATAGATGTTGATACTCGAGCATATTTCACATCCGCCACAATAATTATCGCCATCCCCACTGGTGTAAAAGTATTCAGCTGATTAGCCACTATTTACGGAGGAGTAGTAAAATGACAAGCCCCCATGCTCTGAGCACTCGGCTTCATTTTCTTATTCACAGTTGGAGGACTAACAGGAATTGTACTAGCTAACTCGTCACTAGACATTATTCTCCACGACACCTACTACGTAGTAGCCCACTTCCACTATGTATTATCTATGGGAGCAGTGTTCGCCATCATAAGCGGGTTCACCCACTGATTCCCGCTATTCACAGGATTCACCCTACACAGCACATGAACAAAAATTCAATTCATAATCATATTTACAGGTGTAAATCTAACCTTCTTCCCACAACACTTCCTAGGCCTATCAGGGATACCACGACGATATTCAGACTACCCAGATGCATACGCCTTCTGAAATATAATTTCCTCCATTGGGTCATTAATTTCCATAGTATCAGTTATCCTACTCACATTTATTGTATGAGAAGCATTTTCATCAAAACGAAAAGTCCAAGTACCTGAAATAGCAAGCACAAATGTAGAATGACTAAACAATTGTCCACCATCATATCACACCTACGAAGAACCAGTCTTTGTTCAAGTACAACCAAAACTAACATAAGCACAACCACACCCTAATGCCAAGGACAGGGGGAATTGAACCCCCACCATTTGGTTTCAAGCCAACCGCAATACGACATGCTCTGTCCTCCAAGAAGAGTTAGTATATACATATTACCCGCCCTTGTCAAGGGCGAAACATAGGATCAAAACCCTTTACTCTTCTATGGCAAACCCAATACACCTAGGACTCCAAGATGCAATATCCCCACTAATAGAAGAACTCCTCTACTTTCATGACCATACACTAATAATTATTTTCCTAATCAGCATGTTTGTACTTTATACAATCTCAGTTTTATTACTAACAAACCTATACCACACAAATGCAACAGATGTACAAGAAATAGAAATAATCTGAACCATTCTACCAGCCCTAATCCTGATTACCATCGCCCTTCCATCCCTACGCACGCTATACCTCATAGACGAAACCACTAACCCCTGCCTAACCATTAAAGTCATCGGACATCAGTGGTATTGAACATATGAATATACAGACTTTTCACAGCTGGAATTTGACTCCTATATACTACCAACACAAGACCTACCTCAAGGTCATTTCCGCCTCTTAGAAGTAGACCACCGCATGGTTGTCCCCACAAACTCAAGCACTCGAACACTAATCACAGCTGAAGACGTCCTACACTCATGAGCAGTACCATCCTTAGGAATCAAAATAGACGCGGTGCCGGGGCGACTAAATCAAACCTCACTAACATCTCCCAACCCTGGGGTTTTCTATGGCCAATGCTCTGAAATCTGTGGGGCAAACCATAGTTTTATGCCTATTGTCGTAGAAGCTGTACCAATACAGCACTTCCAAAGCTGATTAAAAACAAACTCATAATCACTAAGAAGCTAAACCGGCCAAAGCCCTAGCCTTTTAAGCTAGCATTGGGGACCACGCCAACCCCCTTAGTGACATGCCACAATTAAACCCAGAACCTTGATTAATGATCTTATCCACTACATGACTAGTATTCATTATTACTTTACAACCAAAAATTGCTTCTATAAAATTCATAAATAACCCAAGCAACCCAAACCAAAAAACCACTAAAACATGACCCTGGCCACAAATCTAAATCTATTTGACCAATTCTTAGTGCCTAAACTATTTGGCATATCACTACTAATCCCAGCCATATTGCTAACAACACTGCTAATTTATAACCCACAAGACCGCTGACTGTCGAACCCTTTAACAACCCTACAAGCTTGACTAATTGCAAAAACCACTAAACAAATCATAACCCCAGTAAACAAACCAGGACATAAATGATCATTAATACTGATCTCATTACTAACAATGCTTATTCTAAACAACCTTTTAGGCCTTCTCCCATATACATTTACACCAACAACTCAACTGTCTATAAACATAGCCCTGGCCCTACCACTATGACTGGCAACAGTACTAATTGGCCTACGAAACAAACCAGCTTCTTCACTAGCCCACCTCCTGCCAGAAGGGACCCCTACACCCCTTATCCCAATCTTAATCTTAATCGAGACAATCAGCCTGCTCATCCGACCAATCGCGCTCGCCGTGCGACTTACAGCCAACCTCACCGCAGGACATCTCTTGATACACCTAATCTCTACTGCGGTACTCAACCTAGTGACAACTTCCACACTACTTGCCGGACTAACCCTGTCCATTCTAGCCTTGTTAATACTCCTAGAAATTGCAGTAGCAATGATCCAGGCATATGTATTTACCCTACTACTCTCACTATACCTGCAAGAAAACGTATAATGACCCACCAAATACACCTATTCCATATAGTCAACCCAAGCCCATGACCAATTTTAGGGGCTATAGCTGCCATAATACTAACAGCCGGATTAGTCTTATGATTCCATTGTAATTTAAGCCTAATCTTACTTATGGGACTAATCTCAACATTACTGATTATATTTCAATGATGACGAGACGTTGTCCGAGAAAGCACCTATTTAGGCCACCATACCCCTCCAGTCCAAAAAGGCCTACGATACGGTATAATCCTTTTTATCACCTCAGAAGTATTCTTTTTCCTTGGTTTCTTCTGGGCGTTCTATCACTCAAGCCTGGCTCCAACCCCAGAACTAGGAGGACAATGGCCACCAACCGGAATTACCACACTAGACCCATTCGAAGTTCCACTCCTCAACACAGCAGTTCTACTGGCCTCAGGGGTTACAGTGACATGGGCCCACCACAGCCTAATGGAAGCCAACCGAACACCTGCCATCCACGCCTTAACTCTTACAATTATTCTAGGGCTATACTTCACTGCTCTTCAAGCAATAGAGTATTACGAAGCCCCATTCACCATCGCAGACAGCAGCTATGGCTCAACCTTCTTTGTTGCCACAGGCTTTCACGGCCTACATGTCATTATTGGCTCAACATTCCTAATAACCTGCCTCTATCGACAAATCATACACCACTTCACATCAAATCACCACTTCGGTTTCGAAGCCGCCGCTTGATATTGACATTTCGTAGATGTAGTATGACTGTTCCTATACATCTCGATCTATTGATGGGGCTCCTGCTCTTCTAGTATTGACAATACAAATGACTTCCAATCATTAAACCCTGGTATCAACCTCAGGGAAGAGCAATAAACCTACTTACTGCATTCATATTAGCCACAGCCACTGCAGTAGCCGTAATTACCCTAAACCTACTGATATCAGAAATGACCCCAGACCCAGAAAAACTCTCACCATATGAGTGCGGATTCGACCCGCTAGGGTCCGCCCGCCTGCCACTATCTATCCGCTTTTTCATGGTCGCTATCTTATTCCTGCTATTTGACCTAGAGATCGCCATCCTTCTACCCCTAGCATGAGCCCTTCAACTCACAAGCCTAACCAAAAGCGTCACATGAGCCATCATTATCTTTTTACTTATATTTGCAGGTCTAACATATGAATGACTACAAGGCGGACTAGAATGAGCAGAATAGCCTTCAACCAAAGGAGCTAGTCCAAGCTAAGACTTCTAGCTTCGACCTAGAAAATCATGATCAACTTCATGGCTCCCTATTGACCTCCCCCACCAACCTATTGTTCACCCTTTCTTTCATAATCTTCACCATTGGATTTACCTTCCGCCACACTCATCTCCTCTCAGCCCTATTATGCCTGGAAGGCATGATATTATCGGTGTTTCTATTAATGGCAACATGGTCTCTAAACTCAAACATCTCGTCTTTCATCCTACCTCTAACAGTCCTAACACTATCAGCTTGTGAAGCTGGCATTGGCCTCGCCCTACTGATTGCCTCAGCCCGAACACACAATACAGCCAACCTCAAAAACCTAAATCTACTCCAATGTTAAAAATCATTGTACCCACAATAATACTAATTCCCTCAACCTGCCTAACAGCCACAAAAAATACCTGACTATTACCGACAGCATACTCAACAGTTATTATTATCCTAGGCATACTTATCTTAAACCCCGGGGACATTCTGGTAAACACTAGTGGTTTGTTACTAGGAAGTGACCAAATTTCAACACCACTACTTATACTATCCTGCTGGCTACTACCACTAATATTTATGGCCAGCCAAAGTTCCATGTCACACAACCCAACCCAACAAAAACGACTATTTATTACGGCCCTAGCCCTCCTACAATTAGCCCTAATATTAGTATTCATGGCCCTAGACCTAATATTATTTTACACCGCCTTTGAAGCAACCCTCATTCCCACCCTAATAGTGATCGCCCGATGAGGCTCCCAAACGGAGCGGCTCGAAGCCGGACTATACTTCCTCCTATACACCATCACTAGCTCTATACCGCTTCTAATTGCACTTCTATGAGTGTATAACATAAAAGGAACTACATCCATTACACTTTTACAATCATTACCCCAAATAACCCTAATATTCTGAACAAGCACACTGCTGTGAACCTCCCTTATATTGGCCTTCCTAGTAAAAATCCCAATTTACGGCCTTCACCTATGACTACCAAAAGCCCACGTAGAAGCCCCCATTGCCGGGTCCATAGTCCTCGCAGCAATCCTATTAAAACTAGGGGGCTATGGCCTGCTACGAGTTACGAATCTACTAACTGAACAAACCACATCCTCTTATATCCTGCCCCTGACAGTAGCACTATGGGGTGCACTCATAACTGGCATAATCTGCTTACGACAAACAGACTTAAAATCCCTAATTGCCTACTCCTCAGTAAGCCACATGGGATTAATAACAAGCTCAATCCTCACTCGTAATCAGCTAGCCCCCTCGGGCTCAATAACTATAATAGTGGCCCACGGCCTTACATCCTCAATACTATTCTGCTTGGCAAACATTACCTACGAACGAACACACTCACGAACCCTACTACTAACGCAAGGAGTACAACTCACCACCCCAGTCATGACATCCTGATGGCTTCTGGCCTGCTTAACAAACATAGCACTCCCCCCAACAATTAACTTTATTGGAGAACTCACCCTTATGGTATCACTATTTGACTGAGCGGACATTACTATTTTTCTAACGGGACTAAGCGCATTCATCACCTCGATTTACACCCTACACATGTTCTCCTCCACCCAGCAAGGAACCCTCCCAAACCACATTATCACAATAAGCCCAACCCAAACGCGAGAGCATCTACTAATGATACTACACTCTGCACCATCAATTGCTTTAATTATTACCCCTCAACTAATATATTACCAATAAACCATAACAACTGACGAAAGAGCACCAACCATGAGAGTGCCTACAAGAACTGCTAATTCTGTCCACCGGATTTAATCACCCGGCTCTCATATTACACAAAACTGACCAGTAGATATAGTTTAAACAAAACGTTAGAATGTGGACCTAAAAACAGGAACTCACTCACTCCTTATCTACCAGCACACAACTTACTACAAATACTATAGAGCTTTTAATGGATAACAGTATTCCATCGGCTTTAGGAGCCGAGCATCTTGGTGCAACTCCAAGTGAAAGCAACCATAACACAACCCTCAGCCTTAATTATTATACTTTTCCTGCTACCCCTAGCAATCCTAACACTCCCAATACTAATCCCAAGCTCAAAATTGACCTCGCCACTTAAAACCAAAGTATTAACAGCAAAACTGGCCTTCCTTACTAGCCTAGTCCCACTAACCTACCTCATCTATAATGACTTAACCATTACTACATACGAAACCCAATGATCAACAATCAGCACAACCACAATTCGCATTAGCTTCACGCTAGATATTTACTCCGCCTTCTTCTTACCTATCCTCCTTTTTGTTGTATGGTCTATCATAGAATTTACAGTACAATACATAGAGTCAGACATAAAAATTAGCACTTTCTTTAACCAGCTCACCACCTTCACCCTAATAATAATAATTCTTGTTACTGCCGAAAACCTCTTCCAATTTTTCATTGGTTGGGAAGGAGTGGGCATCATATCCTTTATACTAATTAACTGATGATCATTCCGATCAAACTCGAACAAAGCTGCCATGCAAGCCGTAATCTATAACCGCTTAGCAGACATTGGCCTAATTATCGCCCTGGCGTGAATGTCCACCAACAACCTGTCCCTAAGCATTAAAGGCATACAAACCACACCAGACATGGCCCTCATCCCCGCACTAGGATTACTTCTAGCAGCTGCTGGAAAATCTGCTCAATTCGGGTTCCACCCATGACTCCCCGCAGCAATAGAGGGTCCAACCCCCGTCTCAGCCTTACTGCACTCAAGCACTATAGTAGTGGCTGGAGTATTCCTACTCATCCGAACCTCAGACCTCCTATACAGCAACGAAACAGCAACTACGGCCTGCTTACTACTGGGGGCCTTTACATCCATACTAGCCGCCTCCTGTGCACTGACCCAAAATGACCTAAAAAAAATTATTGCCTACTCAACTACTAGCCAACTAGGCCTAATAATGACCTCCATTGGGTTAAAACAACCTGAACTAGCATTTATACACATCTCAACTCACGCATTCTTTAAAGCAATACTATTCCTATGCGCAGGAACAATCATCCACAGCCTAGACAACGAACAAGACATCCGAAAGATGGGAGGACTTAAAAAAGCGCTTCCCGCTACATCCTCCTGCCTGATTGTTGGCTCCCTCGCCCTCTCAGGAATACCATTTATGGCTGGCTTTTACTCAAAAGATGCCATCATTGAGTCAATCAATACCTCCAACGTAAACTCCCTGTCACTAGCCATAACCTTGATAGCAACCGTCTTCACCACACTTTACAGCCTACGCATGATCTACTATGTAGCCCTAAGCACCCCACGAATCCTGCCACTATCCGCCATCTCCGAAACTCCCCAGACAACCAACCCGATTCTACGACTAGCCATTGGAAGCATCACAGCCGGGCTCATAATTTCAACCACTATTCTACCACCAAATATTCCACAACTAACCATACCAACATCAGCCAAGCTAGCCGCACTAAGTATCCTAATCCTGGGACTACTAGTCGGATCAATCCTAATCACAGTAGCAGACCAACTTCCAAACTCTACCAAAGGCACCCAAAACCCCCTTATCTATAAAACCATCCACTCTTACTTCATTCTACACCACACCCTATCATCCCTAATCTTACAAATTAGCCAAAAATTATCAACCCACCTGATAGACCAAACACACTATGAAGCCTTGGGCCCTAAAACAATAACCTACCTACAAATATTAATGGCCAAGCTATTAACAAATATCCATAAAGCCCGAATTAACCCATACCTAAAAATCATCATCCTATCTACCACACTAATCTCCCTATTCTATTTCACCTCAATGAACGCAGAGCCCCTCGATGTCGCCCACGAACTAGAACCATAATGGTAAACAACACCACCAATAGAGCCCAGCCACTTAAAATGAGAAACCCCCAGCCACTTACATAAAACAACCCAACCCCTAAAAACTCATTACTCACATCACCACCCCAAGTCTCAACGGCATCAACAAAACACCCTAAAACCTCAGCTCACGCAGAGTCATATATATAATATCCACCAACGCCTAAGCCAGCCCCACAAACACAAGCCGACACCTTAGACCCCCCTGCTCCCCAGAACTCACAATATTTATCATCAGTGAACCCGACACAAAAAGCAAAAACCACCAACAAACCGCCCAAATAAATTAGTAGTACCACAAGCGGCATAAAACTTCCACCCCCTACTACCAATAATGCACTACCAAATATTGCAGCAAAAAGCAAACTAACCACCCCATAATGAATCGTCACCCCAGACGCCACTAACACCACGCTAATTATTATTAAACAACAAAGAAGAAAGAATGTAATTCCCATTATTCTCACTTGGACTATAGACCAAGACCTGGGGTACGAAAAACCCCTGTTGTATTTTCAACTATAAAAACTAACACTAAACCAAATGGCCCACCAACTACGAAAATCCCACCCACTTTTAAAACTAGTAAACCACTCTTTAATTGATTTACCCACGCCATCCAACATCTCCTACTGATGAAACTTTGGATCACTCCTTGGATTCACCCTATTAATCCAACTAGCATCGGGCATCCTACTAATAATGCACTTCCTGGCAGATGACTCTCTAGCTTTTATGTCTGTAGCTTACACTTCACGAGAAGTTTGATATGGTTGACTAATCCGAAGCCTCCATGCAAACGGAGCCTCCCTATTCTTCCTATGTATTTTCCTACACATTGGACGCGGAGTATACTACGGATCATACCTCAACGAAAACACATGAAACATCGGAGTACTGCTACTATTACTACTGATAGCAACTGCCTTCATAGGCTACGTATTACCATGAGGACAAATATCATTCTGAGGGGCAACCGTAATCACCAACCTAATATCAGCCATCCCGTACATGGGAGACACAATTGTAACCTGAATTTGAGGGGGACCATCAGTCAACAACGCAACCCTAACACGATTTACCACTTTACACTTCCTACTCCCATTTATCCTCATAGCCGCAGTAATCACACACCTCATCTTCCTCCACGAACGCGGATCATTCAACCCACTAGGACTAACCTCCAATGCCGACAAAATTCCATTCCACCCGTATTTCTCAGCAAAAGACGCCATAGGCATAGCTATAGCCACCATCTTATTAATAACCCTTACATTCTACTTCCCAAACCTATTAGGAGACCCAGAAAACTTTACCCCTGCCGACCCCATAAAAACACCAGACCACATTAAACCAGAATGATACTTCCTATTTGCCTACACAATCCTACGATCTATCCCAAACAAACTCACAGGAGTCCTTGCCATGTTCGCATCCATCCTAGTACTATTACTCCTACCTGCACTACACACATCAAAACGGCAATCAATAAGCCTACGCCCCCTGTCCCAACTCCTATTCTGAACCCTAATCGCAGATTTCTTTGTTCTCACATGAATCGGAGGACAACCAGTACAGGACCCATACACCTTAATTGGACAAATAGCCTCATTCATCTACTTCTTCATCATCCTTATCCTACTACCACTGGCTGGAATAATTGAAAACCTATTAATCAAACCCCTTCGGTACCGACCCTACGGACCATGAAAACTCCCCATTATACCAACATGAGGTGGTAGAATAACCCCACACACTCTTGTAGCTCAACCCCTAAAGCGCTGGCCTTGTAAGACAGAGATGGAATACACACACCTTCCCAAGAGTATCACACAACCATTCAAGAAGGCAGACATAACTCTACTCTTCCGGCCCCCAAAGCCGACATTCTTATTAAACTACTTCTTGAACTAAGTCAGTCATCGTAGCTTAACTCACAAAAGCATAACACTGAAAATGTTAATATGGACAAGGAGTCCCGAATGACAAACGGACTAACCAAAAACTACGAACACTATTACCTTTCCCCAGACAAAAAGATAATATGTACCACCCCCCAGCTATGTATTATAAGGCATTCATTTATTTGCCCCTAACACCCATCCATTAGTTCTTATTAATCAGCATCTCACGTGAAATCACCATCCATTGTATCCATACTAACTATTACTAGTCTCAAGCCCATACCTGGACACGGCTCACATTCATTGCTCTTCTTAGAGACCTCTGGTTATCACTCTCACGTACCCATCTTGCTATTGCCTGGACATTCTTTCCTCTTCTTAGAGGCCTCAACCCGCACCATATGGTTTCACTCATTCACGTCCGTGATCGCGGCATCTCCTTTTTCAATTGCTATTGGTTCTTTATTTTTTTGGGGAGATCTCATCCACTACCCGGGGGCTTATATCTAAGATCATTAAATTAAGGTGGTGCATTTTCCTTGCAGAACGGACCAGTCCGACTTTCATGTACATAAATATTTAATGCTCGTTATACATATTACCCTTTAATTAGGCCCCCCCTCCCCCCAGTTTTTAATGGCCCCGGGGTCGGCTTTTCTGTAATTTTAGTGATAAAAAAAAAAAAAAAAGAAAAAAAAAAAAAAAAGAGAGAGAGAGAGAAACACAAAGGAAAAAACAGGAAAAATTTTTTAGCTTTTTTTTGTTTTTTTAAACAAATTATCAACCTAGGCTAAAATAGGAAAAAATTTTTAAAAAAATTTTAAAAATTTTTAAAAATAAATTAAAAATTTATTAACCTAGGCTAAAATAGGAAAAAATTTTTAAAAAAATTTAAAAATTAAAAAAAAAAAATTAAAAATTTATTAACCTAGGCTAAAATAGGAAAAAATTTTTAAAAAATTTTAAAAATTTATTAACCTAGGCTAAAATAGGAAAAAATTTTTAAAAAATTTTAAAAATTTATTAACCTAGGCTAAAATAGGAAAAAATTTTTAAAAATTTTAAAAATTTATTAACCTAGGCTAAAATAGGAAAACCTTTAACACATCAAGCGGACTGCCACAGCAGCCATACAGTTATTACACACAAGCAAAACATAGGCGTTAAATCGCCCAAATAACAA